GGTGAACCTTATAATTATGGAGAAAACGAAGAGAAAGCCGAACCAATATACAGAAGTAGCCGCTTCAGGCCAACATATATGTATTTCTGCTCACAAAGCGCGAAGAGTAATTGATCAAATTCGTGGGCGTTCCTATGAAGAAACGCTTATGATACTAGAACTAATGCCTTATCGAGCATGTTATGCCATTTTAAAATTGGTTTATTCTGCAGCAGCAAATGCTAATCACAATAAGGGTTTCAAGGAAACAAGTTTAATCATTAGTAAAGCTGAAGTCAACGAGGGTACGACTGTAAAAAAACTAAAACCCCGAGCTCGAGGGCGGGGTTATCCGATAAGAAGATCCACCTGTCATATAACTATTGTATTGAAAGATATATCTGTAGATGAACAACTAGAAATAGATAAAAGGAAAAGCTATAAATTGGAGCTGAGGAATATTTAAAGAAAGAATATTCTAGTCTAGTTTAGAAAAACTACAAATACGCTATATTATGTTATGCTTAAAAAAACCCGAATGGATAAAAAAAAAACACACACGGATATGACGTTTCACGATATATATAGTAGTGGGGGACTATGGGACAAAAAATAAATCCACTTGGTTTCAGACTTGGTGCAACCCAAAGTCATCATTCTCTTTGGTTTGCACAACCCAAAAATTATTCCGAGGATCTACAAGAAGATCAAAAAATACGAGATTGTATCAAAAATTATGTACAAAAAAATCTTAAAATATCCTCTAATGTCGAGGGAATTGCCCGTATAGAGATTCAAAAAAGAATCGATTTGATTCAGGTCATAATCTATATGGGATTCCCCAAGTTATTAATAGAAGATAGGACTAGAAAAATAGAAGAATTACAGTTAATTGTACAAAAAGAACTCAATTGTGTAAACCGAAAACTCAACATTGCTATTACAAGAATTGTAAACCCTTACGGACACCCTAATATTCTTGCAGAATTTATAGCCGGACAATTAAAGAATAGAGTTTCATTTCGCAAAGCAATGAAAAAAGCTATTGAATTAACTGAACAGGCAGGTACAAAAGGGATTCAAGTACAAATTGCAGGGCGTATCGACGGAAAAGAAATTGCACGTGTCGAATGGATCAGAGAAGGTAGGGTTCCTCTCCAAACCATTCGAGCCAAAATAGATTATTGTTCCTACGCAGTTCGAACTATCTATGGGGTTTTAGGTATCAAAATTTGGATATTTATAGACGAGGAATAATAAGCATTTTCTTGATTTGTATTTGGTTCTATTTAGTGATAAAAAAAAAAATGAACAATTCTATAAGGTTGAATAAAAAGTATATTAATCCTTTGATATAATTGCTATGCTTAGTGTGTGACTCGTCAGTTTTTTTAGGATTAGGATTCAAAAAAATGGAACAACCCATAATACGAACTAATAACTATAGAACTAATAACCAACTCATCGCTTCGCATTATCTGGATATAAAGAAAGAACCAGTCAAAATATGATATATAAGTCATATCGTTGTAGCAACTGAAATCTTTTTGCATAAACAAAAAATAAAAGTATACAGATAAATGGAAAGGCGAGAGAAAGATAGAAAAAGAATATCAACGATATATGATTCCAATATGTACGGTCTATGAGTCATCTCATAAAAGGGAATGTAATAAAGCATCAATACTGAATTGATCCATAATTAGACAAATACGTGGATCGAACCAAAAATAAAGAGCCCCGAGTCAATAAAGACTGAGAGGGTTGACTCAAAAACACATTGGCTCCGTTGTAAAATTCAGACCTAATCATTACTCGAGAGGTGGTGGGAACGACAGAACCTGTGAATGCATAAGATTCTATTGAAAACGAATCCTAATGATTCATTGGGCAGGATGGCGGAACGAACCAGAAACAAATTCATTTTTTTTTTGAAAGGTCATGTCATAGACTAATCTTACAACTGAATGTTGAAAGAGTAAATATTCGCCCGCGAATTTATTTTTTTGAAATTTGAGTCAATTCGATAGGATAATAAAAAGCAAAATAAACTAAAGATTCATTATAACGTTATACCCAATAACTAAACGACATTATCGAAAAATAGAATACGTGTTTAATTATATATTAATTCTATATCAAAATATATTAATTCTATATCAAAAGATAAAAATTCTATTATCTTTTAAATGAAATTTCAAAGAATCCCCCGATTCAGTATATTTTTCACCACGTATATTATTTTAAAATCGTTTAATTCGCGAGGAGCTGGATGAGAAGAAACTCTCATGTCCGGTTCTGTAGTAGAGATGGGTGGAATTGATAAACAACCATCAACTATAACCCCAAAAGAACCAGATTCCGTAAACAACATAGAGGAAGAATGAAAGGAATATCTTATCGAGGTAATCGTATTTGCTTTGGTAGATATGCTCTTCAAGCGCTTGAACCCGCTTGGATCACATCTCGACAAATAGAAGCGGGGCGGAGAGCAATGACACGAAATGCACGCCGTGGTGGAAAAATATGGGTACGTATATTTCCAGACAAACCCGTTACAGTAAGACCTACAGAAACACGTATGGGTTCGGGGAAAGGATCTCCCGAATATTGGGTAGCTGTTGTTAAACCCGGCAGAATACTTTATGAAATGAGCGGAGTAGCAGAAAATATAGCCAGAAGGGCTATTTCAATAGCGGCATCCAAAATGCCGATACGAACCCAATTCATTCTTTCGGTATAGGATAGGAAGAACCAAAGGAAATACTTTTTTGTATAAAAAAACAATTGCAGGTTTCTTGTTTTGTTTTGAACAAACAATATTTCTTTTTTTTTATTTCAACCTTTACATTGAAAAAGACAAAAAAAAAAAAAACGATATGATTCAACCTCAAACCCATTTGAATGTAGCGGATAACAGCGGGGCCCGAAAATTGATGTGTATTCGAATCATAGGAGCTAGTAATCGACGATATGCTCATATTGGTGACGTTATTGTTGCTGTAATCAAAGAAGCAGTACCAAATACACCTCTAGAAAGATCGGAAGTGATCCGAGCTGTAATTGTACGTACTTGTAAAGAACTCAAACGCGACAACGGTATGATAATACGATATGATGACAATGCTGCAGTTGTTATTGATCAAGAAGGAAATCCAAAAGGAACCCGAATTTTTGGCGCAATCCCTCGGGAATTAAGACAGTTAAATTTCACTAAAATCGTTTCATTAGCACCTGAAGTATTATAAGGGAAGACCGTGATGTAGTTTATAGTATTTGAATGAAATAGATTAATTTAATTTAGTAGATTGTTTCTATATCACGTATATACCTTTAAAAATTCATAAATATTTTTGAATTCAAAAAAAAAAGAAAAAGAGCATGTTGATTATATCAAAATTCGGGGGCAACTATAATCTTAGTTTATCATGAGTAAAGACACTATTGCTGACATAATAACCTCTATACGAAATGCTGACATGAATGAAAAAAGAACAGTTCGAATACCATCTACTTACATCACTGAAAATATTGTTAAAATCCTTTTACGAGAAGGTTTTATTGAAAACGTGAGAAAACATCAAGAAAGTAATAAAAATTTTTTAGTTTTAACCCTACGACATAGGAGAAATAGGAAAGGAGCGTATAGAACGGTTTTAAATTTAAAACGGATCAGCCGGCCTGGCCTACGAATCTATTCTAACTATCAACGAATTCCGAGAATTTTAGGCGGAATGGGGATTGTAATTCTTTCTACTTCTCGAGGTATAATGACAGACCGAGAGGCTCGAATAGAAGGAATCGGCGGAGAAATTTTGTGTTATATATGGTAATCTTTCTGATAGCCGAATAATATGCGGAACTTGCCTATTTTTTTTTTCAAAAAAAAAAAAGGTAAAGGGTAGGTTTCTAACACTATGCCTCTTAGATTCGTTGATACTTCAAGGCCTTTTCTCTGGAATGAAAGAAAAAAAAGATTCGCGAGGTTTTAATTACTGAACTACGTCCCAACGGTATGTATGTTTCGAGTTCGTTTAGATAATGAAAATAGGATTCTGGGTTTTGCTTCGGGAAGGGTTCAACGTAATTTTATACGTATACTACCAGTAAATAGAATCCAAATTGTGGTAAGTTCTTATGATTCAACTAAAGGGCATATAATTTGTATACTCTTTTGTATACTCTAAAGTAAAGACTCACATAATCATAATTTGGTGGTTTTTTCAATTTCAACATTCTTTCGTGGGGATACAATTCGAAGTTCAAGATTTTAAGAAATTTATTTTCTTCCAATTAAGTAGATTCAGAATTAAGAAAAGGGGTGACAAATATGAAAATAAGGGCCTCTGTTCGTAAAATTTGTGAAAAATGTAGATTGATCCGTAGGCGGGGACGGATTATAGTAATTTGTTCCAACCCGAGACATAAACAAAGACAAGGATAATCCTTCTAAAACAAAAAGGACTTCCGAAATCTAAAGGACCTGATGTACAAAAAAATCAGTAAAAAACCAAGATACGTTTTGACATGAAATGGATATATCCATATATCTCTTACTTTTATTTACGAGATGATAAAATATGGCAAAACTTATACCAAAAGTTGGTTCGCGTAGAAATAGACGTATTGGTTTACGTAAGAATGTGCGTAGAATACCAAAGGGAGTTATTCATGTTCAAGCAAGTTTCAACAATACCATTGTGACTGTTACAGATGTACGAGGTCGAGTAATTTCTTGGTCCTCCGCCGGTACTTGTGGATTCAAGGGTACAAGAAGAGGGACACCATTTGCTGCCCAAACCGCAGCGGGAAATGCTATTCGGACAGTGGTGGATCAAGGTATGCAACGAGCAGAAGTCATGATAAAGGGCCCGGGTCTCGGGAGAGATGCGGCATTAAGAGCTATTCGTAGAAGTGGCATATTATTAAGTTTCATACGGGATGTAACCCCTATGCCACATAATGGCTGTAGGCCCCCCAAAAAAAGACGTGTGTAAACATTGAAGAGATTTCAAGAGAAA